CTTGGGATCGATAAACCTTTTGAACCTTATTAACCAAAGAGATACGACTTTGCACTATAGTTAGCTCAGCACCAATCAGGAATGCCCAAGGAATTCCAAGAATTCTTGTTATACATTTGTTCCAAGTCTCAATCCTCTTTTCGAGATTCATCGATATTGAATCAATCGAACGCACTTCTAACACCTGTTCCACTTTTGGAAGACCTTGCGTTATATCACCAGATCTTGATTTTTCATATATAAATGTAACTAATGTATCTCCTTCGTAAAGGATTTCCCCATAATGTCCATGAACAGTTGCTCCTGGAGTAGCCAAATAAGGCTTAGCTGATCGTATTACCACAGAGTCAACTTGAAGAATTAGAACTTGACCCGATTTTAAATGCGGTCCTTTTTTGGCTATACATACATTTTCACAAAGAAACTGCCCAAGACTAACGATTGTAGATGTCTCTTCACAACAATTGTAATTCAGAAAATACCAATTCAAATTGAATGGATTCAAAATGATGTTACTGCAGGAATAGGGATTATAAATTTTACCTTTTTCATCCAGTAAATAATATTTAAGTATTTGAAAAATCTGTTTTAAATTGTCAAGTTGCAAATAGTTAGTTACCAAGATTTGATTATGGGTTATTAAATCGGAAAATAAATCAAAATTATAAATTGGAAAGCCTGTTCCTAAGGGGCCCAACGGATTCCTAATTGGAATTAGGGGGTCCTCTTTGATTGATTCTTTTATCACATTGGGAGATTTTACATCGTTGAATGGGCCTGTTCGAGAACAATTGGATGATGACAAAATTATCAAAGATTGAGATTCCTTATTTCGATTCAATAACGTATGAATAGTTCCTTGATTTGGATTAAGGGATTCTTGAATCCTTGCCTTGGAATAGGAATAAATGGAAGAAAACGGATTGACATTAGCGCGATCTGATCCATTCTCAGAGATTAATCCTGAACCCGACAGATCATTTCTTTTTCCGGTATACAAAATAGGTGACTTCGCTAAGTCGATTCTTAGAAAATCTCTAATTAAACCATTTGTCCTTATTTCAACAAAGGAAGCACAGGCCTTTTCGATCTTTTTGTCTTGGTCCCAATTCAACACTAAACAAGTCCGAACTAATTGAATACTTGTGTCCCAAATTTCAAGAATTGGGTCGTAATAAAGGATATAGTTGACAACTCGAAGTTGTAGATTATCACTTTCTTGCAAGAGATCCGGTGGGAAAAGTCTTCCTAAATTTATACCATCCGTTTTTTTATATGGGACTACAGGTTGAACCAAAACAAAATATTTTTTTTCATACCTGGAAAGTTTCATTCGTTGGATATAGAGCCAATTTTTCAATTTTTTGTATTCTTTGGAATTTTGTTTTCCCCCTCCTGGTGGTATCAATCGGAATGCCTTGTTTGTCTTTCCAGGAAAATGGATATCTCCAGAAAAGATTATTAGTTTCATTTTTTCTGCTTTTTTCTTCACTCGGACCAATCCACCTACCCGACTTCTTCTATTTAAAGTGATTTGTGTATCTATCCCAATAATACTATTGTGCCGTACCATTATGGAACAAGATTCGGCCAAAATGTGGACTTCCACGGGAATAAAAAAAAACGGATTTACTTCCTTTTGGTATTTTGGCCAAAATACCTTGACTCCTCGATACTCAATCAACTCCTCTTCATTAACGATTGAATTCAGTTCTCTAGTCTCATATTTAGTAAGTCCCGAGCTCTTTCTTATATATCGAGGATCGTCCAAATAAGCAAGAATACTATTTCTACGGAGAATACCATTTCGGGGGATTTCAATTGAGATACCTGAAGAAGGTATTAATTGGTTCTCGCCCTCTTGAATCGATTCGAGTGGGATGATGACTCTATTTCTTCGCCTCTTTGCCAATAAATCCGAATTCCCCTCGAGAACGGCCGGATTTCTGAGATTACAACGACCGGTACATGTCATTCGATTAAGTTCTGAATAATCAGGAATCCTATCTCCTTTTTTATTTTTACCAGAAAAATACGAACTAAAAAATTTGTGTCTTACTTGATTATTAGTTACTGAGGGGTTAGAAATATATCTTCGCTTAACAGAAAGAGAATAAGCGTTCATTTGATCTTGATCCTTGTGGATCGAACAGGGGCCTGGACTGGATCTCCAGGGCTCCCCTAATAATATCCATAAATGACTTGTTTTTGGTAAGAGATGAATATTACCATATGTAAATTCAGGTGCATGGTACACATCGGTATTCCAGTGCATTTCGCCTTCTGAGTCAGAATAAATATGTTTTCGAACCTTCTCTTTCAAATTCAAAGTGGATGTTCTCGCGCGAATCTCAGCAATGACTTGTTCTGATTCTACATATTGATCGTTTTGAACTAAAAGAAAACTTTTGGGCGGAATACACACATTGTGTATAATATCTTCACTTTCAATAGTTACATACAAGTCTCTAGAACATAGAAAAGCAGGATGTCCATGACGTGTACGTGTCGGATGAACCAAATCCTCATTGAATTTTATTTTTCCATTAGAAGGGGCTCGGACATGTTCTGCAGTACCCCCTGTGAATACTCCGCCGGTATGAAAAGTTCTTAATGTTAATTGAGTACCTGGTTCTCCAATAGATTGACCTGCAATAATACCTACAGCTTCTCCCAATTCAACCAGGTCGTCGTGAGCTGGGCTTCGGCCATAGCATAGTTGACAAATCCAAGATGTACTCCTACAAGTAAAGGGGGTTCGAATAGAGATTGGTTGTGCTCTAAAAGTTATGAATCTATTAACAAGTCCAACCCCAATATCTTGATTTCTAGTAGCAATGCATCGCGAACCTATATATATATGATCCGCTAATACACGCCCAATTAATGTTTGGATAAAAATCCTGTCGGTCATCATTCCATTTCGAGGACTTACAGAAATACCTCGGACGGTGCCACAATCTGTTCGACGTACAACAATGTGTTGAACTACTTCAACAAGTCTGCGCGTGAGGTATCCTGCATCTGATGTTCGGATAGCGGTATCCACAACTCCTTTACGGGCTCCGTAGCAAGAAATAATATATTCTGTTAAAGAGAGTCCTTCGCGTAAATTGCTTTGAATGGGTAAATCAATCATTTGACCTTGGGGATCCGACATTAATCCTCTCATACCTACTAATTGATGTACCTGAGATGCATTTCCTCTGGCCCCCGAAAAAGACATTATATGGACTGGATTAAAAGGATCGGTCATCCGAAAATTAGGATTCATTTCTTGTCGCAAATATTCACTTGTGGCATACCAGATCTCGATCGATTGACGTAATTTTTCTACCGCGTGTACATTCCCATAATGATGGTGTTTTTCCAAAATAAAACTTTGTTGTTCAGCGTCTTGAACTAGCCATCTTTTAGAAGGTATTGTTAAAAGATCATCAATTCCTAATGAAATGGATGCGGCGGTAGCTTGTCGGAAACCCAGAGTCTTTACTTGATCCAGGATATGTGATGTATATCCTATTCCATAGTGATCAATAAATCGACTAATAAGTCGTTTCATGGCAGTTCCGTCTATCACTTTATTGTGAAAGACCTGAGTGGGCCGTTCTGCCATCAGTACCTCCATATTGCGCTGAGTAGAATTTGACAATGGGTTTGAGTCAGTGATTGGACAACTTCCTTTTCTAGATCTTGATTCACGTAGAAATTCCGCAATTTTATAGTCCTAGTTAACCCGGCGAGACTCGAATTCCCGCTGGTAGCATAGAATTACAACAGCCCTGCCAAAACCCCTGTATGGCTTCTTCTATTTCTCGATAAAGAGAAATATGCCCAAGAGTGGTTCGAATATATATATAAAGAATTTCTTTTTTTATACTTCTTACTATTAGATAGTGTCCATAAATCTCATAATAGGTCCCCAAAGATTCATAGTGAATTTCAATGGGAGTTTCTCTTGCAGCAATAACGCGTTGATCTAGTCGCCACCGCAGCCACAAAGGACTACCTAAATTGATTCGTTTTTGCCGAAAAGCTCCAATTGCATCATAGGCGTTACAAAAAAACGGTTCTTTTTTTTTTGTATACTTATAGTTATTATCTTCATTTTGATAGTTTCTACCATTACACGGATTATACCTATTTACACAAATACCCCGACGATTTCCACTCGTTAAGACATAGAGTCCACTAAGCATATCTTGAGTTGGTGCAGAAATGGGATCTCCAATAGTTGGAGACAAAAGATTCATATGAGAAAACATAAGTAAACGTGCCTCTGCTTGAGCCTCCAAAGATAAAGGCACATGAACAGCCATTTGATCCCCGTCAAAGTCCGCATTGAAGCCCTTACAAACTAATGGGTGTAAACAAATAGCGCGCCCTTCTACTAAAATGGGGAGGAATGCCTGTATGCCTAATCTATGCAGAGTAGGCGCTCTATTCAGCAATACAGGATGGTCATCCAGAATTTCTTGAAGTATTTCCCATACAATCGGTTTTTTTTTACGAATTTGACTCTTAGCAACTCCGATGTTCGAAGCAAGATGTTTTCTAATTAGGTCACGAATTACAAATGCCTGGAAAAGTTCTATTGCTATTTCGCGAGGCAATCCACATCGATGTAATGAAAGTGAAGGGCCCACGACAATCACTGACCGCCCTGAATAATCGACGCGTTTACCAAGCAGAGTCTCGCGAACTCTTCCTTCTTTGCCTTCAATTACATCTGAAAGCGACTTGTAAACTCTATTATGATCATCCCTCATTGGTTGTCCGCAGATTCCATTATCAAGAAGTGCATCCACTGCTTCTTGTAGCAATTTTTCCTGAGATATTATTAATTCTTCTGGCGTAGCTATACTTGTTGTTAATAGATCTGTAAGAGTATTATTCCGATAGATAATTCTTCTATAGATTTCATTAATATCCGAGGTCACCAGTTTATCCTCATCTATATGATAAATTGGTCTCAACTCAGGAGGAAGAACTGGTAATAG